TATTAGTGTTAGTTATAGTGCTGCATTGAGGCTACTTTATTGTGCTTAGGGTTAAGGTTAAGAAAGGTAGTATACTATATATGATTATTCGGATCGGGCGAGAAGCCCTCTCCCTTTCAGTCGGGGATGGAAAAGGCACTGCTTCGTTTCGTTCATCAATCTTTTCTCTTTGGAAGAATCGGGATGAGGCACAGCCTGTTTCAAAGAAGGTGCATGTATGTTCGCGAGGCTTGGCTTCTTTTCTTAAAGCGCCTCAAGAAAGGTCTTTAGTCTCATGTTTCGAAGGTGTACCCGCATAAAGATTTGTAAGAAAGCGGACGTCGTTGACAGCTAAGTAGTTTCCGGTCTCCTCTACTTCGCTTCTGCTGCCCTCTTTAAAAGACTTTTTTTCTATCTCCTCTCTACGGAACCCCGAAAGTTCTGGTTAGAGAAATAGCTTTTCCAATCCCTCGTGAAGATACCACCAGTAATGAAGTTGTTCTCCTCCCCTAAATCTGTTAATTTCAGGGGGCTAGAAATAGAGAGTATAGAGGAAAGTTCCAGTTTCTGACAGCACAGTTGATGGAGCCGGCTGACGGAGCTACAAGTTCAGGTTTATTATGGAACACCAAAGCCTCTTTGAATCCAGTCTAATGGAAGTCAAGTGGAGCCTAAACTAGCGTCCTCACCTTATGCTCCCAAAAGAACTCCCTGGCACTTTATCCCTTAAAAGGATCAAACAAAAAGCAGTCCCGTAAAAAGAAGACTAGAAAGAAGTCATAAAAAAGACTACAGCTCATAGTCAAGCCCCAGCTACTGAGGAAGTGACTGAGATATCCGGAGTCGGTGGGATGACTAGGAGCGGAAGATGCTAGACACCGGAAGGACTTTGAAAAGGACCGAAATGAGGAGCTATAGAGGGGCCAGAAAGGAAAAGGTGCGAAGCAGAGTAACTAGCTAGTTGATTTAAAAGACATTCCTCTAGCCAGTCAGGAAAGCAATAGAGGTAAGATCAAAGCGGATGTATGAGGAGCGGTAGCGAATGGATTCCCGGGTTTAAGATTGGAGGTCATTTTTTGATTTCAATCACCACCGGGCAGCAAGCTCCACGCTTCTCAGTAAACTTCTAGCCGTACCCTGTCCGCCAACCTGCACTGTTCGGGGTCTGTCAATCCAATTCTATCCGGAAGAAAGACGGAAGAGAAAGTGCATTATCATACGATATTTAGTCAATCAAGCTGAAGTTTTGTAGCACGGTTGGTAGCCAGTCTGTCAATCAAGGAAGCAAGCCAGTAGCAATCCTCTCTCCTGTCTGTGAAAGGCACGGAGCGGCCTAAGTCAAAGAAGAAGAAGTAGATGCGCATGAATCAATAAGAAAGAGCCCTCACGATACGGAAATCTTTCCTCAAGGAAAAGGTAGCTTAAGCGATATGGGACTGCACCCCAAGCAAGAAAGAAAAAAAATTTTTTGAGGCAGGTGGGAATTTCAACAACTCAAAGAAAAGGACCGCGCTCCACCACACCACTTCCAACACTCGAAAGAGATAAGGAATCTAAAATGAAGACAACTTCAGGAGGGGTTTAGACTGAGTCTTGAAAGAAGGAATTCCGCCCTAAGCTAGGCTATTACACATCAAGGCAAAGACTATTACAAGACTGAAAAGAATGGGAGCAAAACCGCGAAGGAAAGAACTCACGAAACAAGAAGATAGATCGTGGAAGTCACACGCAAAGGCCAGGAATTCACCTTCAGCTGGCTCTTGTTCTATATCTATGGTCGAGAACCGATCGAAATATGTGTCGTCGAAGATCTCGGTGGGGGCGAAAATCATTTAACCGGGTTATTTTACTTTATAGCATTAGTATAATCTGAATCTTAAGCACGATCAGAAAAGAAAGGCTTAAATGCATGCTCGATCGAATAGAGGACGAGAACCGGGCCATTACTGGTTAAGTTACACGACCAGCCGGCCTTCTGCTTTTCCGGGATTTCCTTGCGCCCCGGGTAGATAATAATGACCGACCGGCGGCATCAAAATCGAGGTGTATGTGGGAATCGGAATTCAAACCCCAACCCTTTTCGGAAAGGGGAAAGCGGACTACTGGGAAAACATAAAGGAAACCCTAACCTACGTCAAAAGAAGGACATTATATTATGAATTCACCGTTTCCGGAAGGCTGGCTCACTTTCTCTGACTTCGGTCGATTCTTCCTTAACTAGGTCCTCCTTCTTTGCTTAGTCGGGTGACTTTTCCAAGACTATAAGTCCTACTCATGCTTGTGAAAAAGAAAGAGGAAAAGAGCTAATTCAAGGTAGTGTCTTCCACCTATGAGCCGATCAGACCTTTCGTGCACTCGCATTCATCCAGACCGAAGACATAGCCCAGCCCATCTAATCTCACGAAATCTAATTTAAGGGAATCCGCATCCGAGCTCGCATTATAATGTGCTAGAGACCCCTCCCCAGGAAGAAGGTAAAGGCAGCAGCTCGGGAAGCTTCTTTCGTGCGTGCTTGGCTTCC